ATAACCAGTTACACCAAAAGATGCGGTTAATACACCCAAAACCACACCTGTAACCCAAGTCAATTCACGAGGTTTTTTAAAACCACCGGTGAGATACACACGAAATACGTGCAGAATCATCATTAGGACCATCATACTTGCCGACCATCGATGAACTGATCGGATTAACCAACCAAAGTTAACTTCAGTCATTATATATTGAACAGAAGCAAAAGCCTCTGTAACGGTCGGACGATAATAAAAAGTCATAGCAAACCCCGTAGCTACTTGTACTAAAAAACAAGTAAGCGTAATTCCTCCTAGACAATAAAATATGTTGACGTGAGGAGGAACATATTTACTAGTTATATCATCTGCAATTGCCTGAATCTCAAGACGTTCTTCGAACCAATCATAGATTTTATTGAGATAGGTAAACCAAGGAGACCCCCCCCCGAGAACCGTATATGAAAATTTCATCTCGTACGGCTCAAACAGAAACACCCCAATACTATAGTTCTAACGGATGTGTGGAATAGAAAGTTTCAATTTTATTAATTCTATGATTCCATTTTTTCTTAAGATATGAAAGAATAAAAACCCGAAAACTATTCTTTGTGGTTATAATGCCAAAAAATCAAGTCGGCTCATTCGTCTCTATATTGATCGTTATAGGCCTCTTGAATCTTCTATTTACCTATTTTCTTTGTTGTTATTTATGTGTAATGCGGCTTTACTGCTGTTTTTTTTTATTGATAGGAATTCTCTTGTTAAGACCCTATGAATCAATTAAAACCTCAGATTCATACTAGAACCACGATGATTCAATAAAACCTTCTCAAACTAAGTCCCAAAATTCCCTGAGTTAAGAACCGTTGGATCATCACTTATTCAATGACTAGATCTAATGACGAAAAATCAAAAGAAATCTTTGTCCTTTGATCAAAATAAGCATAAACGGAAGTTTGAAAGAATAAAAATCTTTCTATTTAGAACTTCTAACTCTTTTAAAAATTTTTTGAAGTCCGGCCACGAGGTCTGACTATTAAGTATGAATCATAGTTCTAATACTTTAGTAATCTATAGTAATCTATTTCATATATTCCGTGCTCCAGATACTAAAACGAATATCCGACGAAGTAAAACCATCTCTATCAAGATGACAGATCTATTCTCTGTACTAGCCATAGGATCAATTATACCAAGTCACACACTCATATTCCGGAAATACAGAAAAAAAGAAATTCCACGGTCGAACTACCAAAATAGAATGGGATAAAAATCAGAAAACTAAACGCTTCACTTTGGATTGAAAAAGCTAGTTAATGGTTCTTGTAAATCTAATTCATTGAAATTCCATCCAGTAAAATGGAAGAATTATAAATCTCCAAAATAATAGATAGAAATACTGCAAATAGAGCCATTGCAAGACCCATCAAAGGAGTAGTTCCCCAACCAGGAGCTACTTTACCATATTCTGAATTCAATGGTTTCAATAAACTCCCGGCATTAGTTCGTTTTGGGCGGCCAGATCTAGAACTACCCTCAACGGTTTGTGTAGCCATAATATTTTATATTCATTAAGATCTGTTGACTTTGTATACCATTCCGTTGTAAATAAATGATCTTATCATAGATCCATTGTGGTCTTAAAACTACATAATGTCTTAAAACTATATAATAATGGAAACAGCAACCCTAGTCGCCATCTTTTTATCTGGTTTACTTGTAAGTTTTACTGGGTACGCCTTATATACTGCGTTTGGGCAACCCTCTCAACAACTAAGAGATCCATTCGAGGAACACGGGGACTAGTCGAAGTAATGATCCTCCCAATAGTGGGAGGATCATTACTTTCAATTGAGATAATGAAAAATCATTTCACCCTTTTACTTTTTAGTTGGAACTTTAGGCGGTTCGCGAAAAAAGATAGCGAAAAAAATTATTCCTAGAGTTGAGACTAAAAGGAATGTATAAACCAATGCTTCCATAGATTCGATCGTGGTTTACAATTATAGCTTCCATACCTGTTTATTTTGGACCGTCTCCCGGATAAAGAAAGAACAAAAGTCAAAGAAAAGGCAGCGAGTCAAATGTCAAATCAAGATTTATCCGGTACCCCAACCTATAGTCAGTCAAATAAAATAAAAACGAAAAGTAACAAAGCAATATTGTATCAAACTACCTGTCTTCGTGTAGTTGGATCTCCAAGTTTTTGGAATGTTCCAAATTCCACTTGAGCATCTAAATCCGGATCAATACCAGCAAAAACATCTCTAAACAAGGTTCTAGCACCATGCCAAATGTGTCCGAAGAAGAAGAGCAAAGCAAACGAAGCATGCCCAAAGGTAAACCAACCCCTTGGACTGCTACGAAAAACACCATCGGATTTCAAAGTAGCACGGTCTAATTCAAAAATTTCACCCAATTGAGCACGTCTAGCATATTTTTTCACAGTAGCAGGGTCGCTATAACTGACTCCATTCAGTTCGCCGCCATAGAACTCAACAGTTACACCTACTTGTTCGACACTATATTTTGATTCTGCCCTTCTAAAAGGAACATCGGCTCTAACAATTCCGTCCCCGTCGACCAAAACAACTGGAAATGTTTCAAAAAACGTCGGCATACGACGTACAAAAAGTTCATGCCCCTCTTTATCTCTAAAGATAGGATGTCCTAACCACCCAACAGCTATTCCATCCCCGTTGTCCATTGAGCCCGCTCTGAATAATCCCCCTTTTGCCGGATTATTGCCGATGTAATCATAAAAAGCTAGTTTTTCAGGAATTTTAGACCAAGCTTCGGATAAACTTTGATTTTCGGCTAAGCCAGCACCAATTCTTCGATATATTTCTTGTTGGAAATATCCTTGATCCCATTGATAGCGCGTGGGACCAAACAATTCAATCGGGGTAGTTGCTGAACCATACCACATAGTTCCAGCAACTACAAAAGCTGCAAAAAAGACAGCAGCAATACTACTGGAAAGGACGGTTTCAATATTTCCCATACGTAATCCTTTGTATAGGCGTTGGGGTGGACGAACACTAAGATGAAATAGACCTGCCAATATACCTAAGGTCCCTGCTGCAATATGATGAGAAGCTATTCCTCCCGGAACAAAAGGATCAAAACCCTCCACACCCCACGCTGGATTTACGGCCTGTACCCTTCCGGTTAGTCCATAAGGATCGGACACCCATATTCCAGGACCATACAATCCTGTTACATGAAATGCACCAAAACCAAAGCAAGCCACCCCTGAGAGAAATAAATGAATTCCAAAGATCTTAGGCAAATCCAAAGAGGGTTTTCCTGTACGTTCATCAGTAAATATTTCTAGATCCCAATACACCCAATGCCAGATAGCTGCCAAAAAACACAAGCCAGAAAACACAATATGTGCCCCGGCCACACCTTCGTAACTCCAAATACCCGGATTCGTTACAGTCCCCCCTGTAATACTCCAACCGCCCCATGAATTCGTTATTCCTAAACGAGTCATGAAGGGTATAACGAACATACCCTGTCTCCACATTGGATCAAGAACAGGATCAGAGGGATCAAAAACGGCTAATTCGTATAGAGCCATCGAACCGGCCCAACCAGCAACCAGAGCTGTATGCATTATATGGACAGAAATCAAACGACCGGGATCATTCAATACGACGGTATGAACACGATACCAAGGCAAACCCATGGAAATACCCCTTTATCAACGAAAAATAGACACAATGTAACTTTATTGCATTGGAAAAAGCTATGCTATAGACCCCTTTTTTAGGGGATTCTCTCGGGGAAAGGATTAATATTTGTTTGATGCTTTTCGTAATAATTACTTTTAGTAATAATGAAACTATTTTGTTCGTAGGAACAAAAAGAAGCAGATCTATTCTACACCCGATAAGTAACAATACGCAATGGTAAGGGGGTTGATACCATTTTATATGAGTGAATATATATATATTTGTTCATCATTCAAAGGACTCATTTGTAAGAATTTTCCTTTATTCATTTTGTCTTCTTTTTTTATGAACTTAGTCAATCTATGGAGAAAATAGGATAATAAAATCAATAGTATTAGGCCACTAAACCCACTGTTACGCTTTCACATCAAAGTGAGATATAGTACTTAATTTTTCTTTTATTTAATGCCTATTGGTGTTCCAAGAGTACCTTTTCGAAGTCCTGGAGAGGAAGATGCATTGTGGATTGACGTATAGTGCGACTTGTCAGATATATTGGGCATACGGTATTTCCCCGTTCTCTTCCCCGATCGAGATATCCCCTCTTTCGCCCGAGAAAGATTGATTCAATTATCAAAAATTTGGAGCGTGAAGTGCAATTAGATCCATTTTTTAGGGAGGGTATACGGACTAATATTATCAATTAGAATAATTTATGGTTGGCTTGGTTAGACCAATCAAATGAAGTATCCAGGCTCCGTTTAGAAAGAAAACCAATTGGTAATAAATATATTTATGATTACGACTTAATATCATATTTATATAATATTTTAGTTATTTCTATTTATTTAGATATTTAGAAATAGAAGTGATCTCAAACTGTTAATCAGTCGAGTAATATGATAAATGCGTTGAATATTTGTTGGAAGACATGAAATAAATTGAAAAAAAAAAAATAAAATAAAAATGGAGAAGTCATAGCAAAAGGACGTGGTATTGGGGCATTTGTCCTATATGTACAAATCCAAATCGGGCGGATCTTTACTCGGAGTAGAGCATAAACCTAAAAAAATTGAAGAAGCCCAGTCAGGAACAAGAAAATTACATCGCGATTTAGATTGTATCTCGATGAAACAATACATCAATGAGAAGTTAGTCAGATAAGTTTAGCAATTTTTTTTTTAGATAAACAAAACAGGCCAAAACTCATCTTTCTTGAAAAATGAAAGAAAAGTCCATTTTATAAGTTAAAAAAACCTGTTAGGAAAAAAAAAGCTAGAATCTACACATTGATTCCTTTTTTTCATGATTTTTGTTGAACCGTATGCATCAAAAGGTGCATGTACGGTTTCTAAGGGATATCGTTTTATCCCAATCAACCGACTTTATCGAGAAAGATTACTTTTTTTAGGCCAAGGGGTTGATAGCGAGATCTCGAATCAACTTATTGGTCTTATGGTATATCTCAGCATAGAGGATGATACCAAAGATCTGTATTTGTTTATAAACTCTCCTGGCGGATGGGTAATACCCGGAGTAGCTATTTATGATACTATGCAATTTGTGCGACCAGATATACAGACAATATGCATGGGATTAGCCGCTTCGATGGGATCTTTTATTCTTGTTGGAGGGGAAATTACCAAACGTCTAGCATTCCCTCACGCTCGGCGCCAATGAGTTTTTTATTTGATTTGAGAGAAAAAAAGAAAACTATGCCTTCGCACTATATGAATATTAAGTAATAATAGCATGGCACTTCGAATTCGATATGAGAAATTTTTTTTAAACCCTTAGATTACGTATCGAAAGAGTAGTATGAGATAAAAAGGCATTTTCGATTTTAGCCAATCTATCGGGAGGCCTATTTCAGCGTCACAAACTTTTTTGTTTTCACAGCAGGGGCTCTTAATCTTAACAATTTTTAGGTTATGAAAGAATATGAAAATAAATCTTGTTTTTTTATTTGAAAAAAAAAAAGAAACTTTGGGATTGCTAAATAACAGATGAAATAAATATATAAAGCAACGGAACCATCATAGTATTTTTATAGTATTTTTGAACTACTACAAAAGGAAGGATGGTTATTGGATCATTTACCAACCCGAGTCTGATAGACCCTATCATTTATTTTCTATTTCTTCGATGTAAGTAAGGTAAGGTAAAAAAAGCGAATTCCATTATAGAGCCGTATGCAATGCGCAAAAGATGCCTGTACGGTTGTTCAATTATATCTTTTTGATTATTCTTTATCTCCTCACTTTCATCATGCGAGATAGAAGAAACATTTTTTATGTTATATCATATATTATCAGGGTAATGATCCATCAACCTGCTAGTTCTTTTTACGAGGCACAGACGGGAGAATTTGTCCTGGAAGCGGAAGAGCTGCTGAAGCTGCGCGAAACCATCACAAGGGTTTATGCACAAAGGACAGGCAAACCCCTATGGGTTGTATCCGAAGACATGGAAAGAGATGTTTTTATGTCAGCAACAGAAGCCCAAGCTCATGGAATTGTTGATCTTGTAGCGACTGAATAAAAAAGAAAAAGAACAAGGATTTCACATGAATTCGTGATTTGGTATTTTATCTTCTTACCGGATTTAATATTCTATTTATTAATTTCTTAATATAGAAAATATAGAAAAAAAAAAAAAAAAAAAATAAAGAATTCCTAAGCATCCGGTTAAGATCGATCTAAACCAGCACATTATATATATGATTCAACATGCCAACTATTAAACAACTTATTAGAAACACAAGACAGCCAATCAGAAATGTCACGAAATCCCCCGCTCTTGGAGGATGTCCTCAGCGACGAGGAACATGTACTAGGGTGTATGTGCGACTCGTTCAGACCATGGACTAGGACAAAAGAAAGAAAACAATTGATCCAGTATCACCGATCCGTACCAGTGAGTAGGATAGAATAGAATGGACGAACTCCATTGAATATTCAATATCTTAAAAAAAGATCTATCCTTCGGTTGGGGTATCAAATGTATGGTTCCCGTTGGTGCAAATCCAATCACCTCAATTTAAAATTTAAGATGAGAAAGGATTCCCCATTGATAGCAAATGGTATTCATTAAGCAGGGGAAATCTTATTTTAAAAAGTCAAAATTTTAGGCCTTATTCTTGCAAGAACGGACTAACAGGGTCAGCTACTCAGCAAATCTTCATAATTAAATACCGTTACTGTATAAATAGATCTCGTTGTGAAAGACCTAGTACTAGATAATTATGGGTAGAGCCAAAGGGCGTGAACTGTACAAGTTAACAATAACATTGATTAAATGAAGGAAGGGCTCCGGTGTATAGAGAGGACCTCGCCGTTTAAGAAGTAACCATAGAAACGATGGAACCCACTATAATCCATTTTTATTTATTACTTTTTTATTTACTATGTGTTTTTGATACCTAGTATCAATACAATTTTGATTTCTAGGCGAAATGCCTAGAAAAAAATCGTGGTCGGGAAGGTTAGAGTAGCAAAAGCCATTGGAATTTTTATTTTATACATTGGAAGAATCCGTTTTGTTATTAATAGACTAGGACACGGGAAGGGAATAACTGAAAGAAAGGAAATCAATTAGTTATTCATCAAAGTTTCATTTATTCAATGACCAGAATTAAACGAGGGTATATAGCTCGAAGACGTAGAACAAAAATCCGTTTATTTGCATCAACTTTTCGAGGGGCTCATTCAAGACTTACTCGGACTATTACTCAACAGAAAATAAGAGCTTTGGTTTCGGCTCATCGGGATAGGGGTAGACAAAAGAGAGATTTTCGTCGTTTGTGGATTACTCGTATAAATGCAGTAATTCGAGACAAGAAAGTATACTTTAGTTATAGTAAGTTAATACACAATCTGTACAAGAAACAATTGCTTCTTAATCGTAAAATACTTGCACAAATAGCTATATTAAATAAGAGTTGTCTTTATATGATTTCCAATGAGATCATAAAATAAAGAGAGTGAAGGGAATCCGTTGGAATGGTTTAAATGGAGTTCCCTGGAGAATGAACTCTGGGAAGGTAGAGTAGAAATTAGTATGATAAAATATGAAAAAGTCGTCAAAATGAAAATGAAGAAACATGTTGAATAAAAAATATTTCTTATTCTTCTATTCTTCCCCAATTTTTTTTTTTTTTTTTCAAACGACACGACAATCAAATCTGGATTTCCTATTTTTCGAAAAAAAAAAAGCGTCAATCCACATTTGAGTTTGGATTGGGATTTTTTTTGATTCAATTCAAGAGTCAGCCTATTTTTTTCTGGTTCTAAGACCAGTAGTTCTAGCGGTTGACTCGCTTCTTTCAAATTGTTTCTCATTATTAAGAAAAGGTAACGGAGATAAAATACGAGCTTGTTTTATAGCAATAGTAATTAATCGTTGTTGTTTTAAGGTCAATCGATTCACCCGTCTAGATAATATTTTTCCTTGTTCGCTAATAAATCGACTAATTAAACTCATGTTTCTATAATCAATTCGATCCCCCGATTGGATCGGAGGCAAACGCCTACGAAAAGATCGCTTGGATTTAAGAAAGATTCGCTTGGATTTATCCATGGTTTGTTTATTCCTTATCCTAAAGAAAAGATCCTAATCCTATTTCTTAATTCTCCATCACGGTTGATCTGATCGAAATAGGATTTGGTTTGTTTATATTAAAATGAATATATATTATATATTAATATATATTATATATTGTTATATATTAGATATATCTAATATGTCATTTTTGATCTTCCTTGGAACGGAAGACTGACACACGAGTGACCGGTTCGATCTATTTCTTTATCTCCCCGTGAATCGTATGTTTGTAACAACAGGGACAGAATTTTCTCAATTCCAATCGACTAGGCGTATTATGTCGATTCTTTTGAGTAATATATCTGGAAATGCCCGTTGATTCCTTATTAACACGATTTCGAACACAACTGGTACATTCCAAAATCACCGTTACTCGGACATCTTTACCCTTGGCCATGAGCCTCCTTTGGTTTTTGATTCATTCAACTCTTTGATTTTCCGATCCGAAACGAGGAAGAAGAAAGGAACAAAAAAAACAGGTAACTCGAAATCGAATTATGAAAGAAAGGTTTCGTTGCAATAAATCAATATAAATCAATATAGTAATAATAACAATATATTAATAAGTAAGTAATATAATGATTTCTAACTATATTATTTAGAATTTTAAATTGCCGTACAGCATTTCATTTTTATTTAAGTATCTTGTATGATATTGTTGCCCCAACCATCACATTTTACTCTATTTTTTATTAATTTTATTTAAATTTGAGCCTGGCCCGAATTACTAGTTTCACCGAGGGGGAATCCCCTTTTTGTTTTTCTAACGTATATTCGAAAAAAAAAAGAAGGGAAGGGATTAGTTACAGATATTTGATTCTATCTCTAATCCTCTTCCCCCCCTACCATATCAATAACTAGAATGAAAAAAAGGGGAATATCAACGCATCCGGAAAAAAACGATTGATCTCTATCAATAAACCTGCTAAAGACCCGAACCATAGAGTACTTACTACCGGTGCCACGGAGAGATATGTTTTTAGATCTCGCATTTTAAATTCTCCTCCTTCTTTATTATTTCTAATACATAATGCTAATACATATATAACCAGATGTGTATATGTACTTAATGACTGACCGCTTGTATTTGTACGCGGAATTCCTATAATTCAAGTTGAAATGTACAAAATAGATCGTACTTTTCCGAATCTTAAAAGAAACAAATAGGCCCCTTTAGGCCAGAAATTCTCGAAAAATAGTCATTTTTTACAGGGTCTCATATTTATTTCATACTTTAATATAATAGAAATAGAATAATATAATAGAAATAGAATAGAAAATAGAAGTCTTTTACTATTTTTAATATAATTATATGTTATATGAGACCAAAAAGAAGAAATGACAAGATATTTGTGTATATCAATGGAAGAAATAAAGATATGGAAAACAAAACAGGGATTCTCTACAATGACACTGTAGACCAATTGAAAGGGATGTAGCGCAGCTTGGTAGCGCGTTTGTTTTGGGTACAAAATGTCACGGGTTCGAATCCTGTCATCCCTACCTATTACTTATCTTCTGAACAGTAACGGGGGATCAATTGAGATCGATTAAAAGAAAATTGGATATACATAAAAAATCTTTAATTTTATGATAGTATATATGCAAGACGTATTGGGATCACAAAATATTCATTGTGATAATAAAGCGCTCTTAGTTCAGTTCGGTAGAACGTGGGTCTCCAAAACCCGATGTCGTAGGTTCAAATCCTACAGAGCGTGATTCTGTGT